TACTATATCCAATTATCGTTTATCTCTACGAAATATCAGATGAAATAGAATGATTTTAGAAGAGATAGAATGAAATCTTTTTATTGTTTGTTCCTATAGAAATGATCTGTTTTATTTGACTGAAGGCGACAACAAACAACAAAGAATAAACTATAACAAATTCCATATTCAAGATAGATAGTCGATAAAAATGAAAAAAAAAAAAAAATGATTTCGATTAATAAAATATATAAAATTAAATTTATATTCTATAAATTCTAAATAGAAATAAATATAGACGGATTCTCTATATATTCTATATTCTCTATAGAGATAGAATTCTATAGAGAATATAGAATAAAATAATAAATAAATAAATTAGAATAGAAAAAACAAAATAATAAACAGAGTGTTCTTATTCAAAACGCCCTGTGATTTTCAACCAATTCTGTGCTTCAATATAATTACCAGGGGTAAGCGCTATAGCTTGTTTCCAATATTCAGCAGCTTGATCAAACCAAGATTCCGCAATTTCAGAATCGCCCTGTTGAATGGCCTGTTCTCCGCGGTCGGAATAGGTGAGTAAATTCCTTCCCTTAGAACCGTACTTGAGAGTTTCCTGACTCATACGGCTCAACAATCAATTCTTTTGATCTTCCATTTTTTTCTGGAGTTAACCACAAGAAAAGAGATTAATTACATGAGTTTCAAACTCGAATTTGGATTAATAAATAATTGAATTCTTTTTTCTAGTTTTATCTTTTCTCCTACCTTCAGAAGAATAAAGCATCGGCATTAACACTCTTATTAGAATTTTCTGAAAGGTAACTATCTCGATTTCATATATCATATATGATAGTATATGATATATCAATTTCTATAGAATCTTTGAGAAAGACTTTTCTTTAGAAGAAAAGACTTACTATCTTTGGGATCTGATACTACACCGCTGCTCAAAAGCTTAGGGGATCAACTTTATTACATAAGTGGATTCCTAACTCTTCTATCATGATATAAGTAAGCAGTTCTTGTTGTATAGGCAAAAAACCTTGTTAATTGATCTTTACGGTGCTTTCTCTATCAATTAGATCTTTTATCCATAGAAAAAAGTATCTAGGCATATAGATATATATTTCTTCATATTTCGACTTTTATGAAGTATGAAGTTTGTTTCTTTGCTACAGCTGATAAAAATCGTTGTTTCGAACGATATATATGTAGAAAGCCTATTTTTTTTTTTTCTAGTATTTATATTATATATAAATATTTATTATATTTATAAGTATTAGCAGATTTGCTCGTTCTTTTCTTTTTTCTTTCTATAGTGGAGATAGTCGCACGTAATGACAGATCACGGCCATATTGTTAAAAGCTTGAGGTAAGAACGGGTTTCGTTCGAGGGCTCTAAAATAGTATTCCAAAGCTTTCGTATGTTCTCCGTTACTTGTGTGGATAAGGCCTATGTTATAAAGTATATAACTTCGATCATAGGGATCAATTTCCAGTCGCATAGCCTCATAATAATTCTGTAAAGCTTCCGCATAATTTCCTTCAGATTGAGCCGACATCCGTTACGGTCGTTATTCGGTTCAAAGAATCTCCGTTCCAGAACCGTACGTGAGATTTTCATCTCATACGGCTCCTCCTTTATGTGTATAATGACAAACATAGAATCAAAAAAGATTGCAATATTCTCATTATCAACTGAGCGGGACTAGTGTTTTTACACGAAATCTCTAGCCAACCTTCCTGTAAAGTATCTTTTATTAACCTCAAGTATGTTATTACTGGATAAATAGTAACTTCAACAATTTCTTTGTCCTCAACGCTGCTAAATTTCCAGGAATTAGTCACTTCAACAGTCTTCGATGGTTATATGGGTATCCAAAATACGAACGAGATGGATGTTTATTGTCCCAACCATTCTTGTTAGTCCCGATCCCGATAAGAAAGGGAGGGTTTTTTTACAAAGTTTTCTCGTGTTGTTGATTCCTAAGCGTAGTGCTTCTTCCCCCATGCCGCCCATTGGTACTAGTGGAGTAGGATTGACCTAACCCCATAGGTATAGGTATAACCTTTCGCTTAATACTATAAACCTAAAATTGAAGCATATGAGGCTGCATTAATCGAGGATACACGACAGAAGGAATTAATCGTTTTATTTTCAAACTTCACCTTCAGCAAGCGTAGGTTTTTTTTTTCAAAAATTTTTTCTTTCTCTCCGAAGAATGTATCTTTCTCCTAAGACTGAGATCGGTAAAAAAAAAAGATAATCAAATCGCACCATCTCTGTAATAAGTGAATGCCTCCTTTTCTCCTGAAGTTGTCGGAATTATTCGTAATAAGATATTGGCTACAATGGAAAAGGTCTTATCAATAAAATTTCCATTTATCCGAGATCTAGGCATAGGTAGCAATCCATTCTATAATTTCATTTTTTATCGCGTGAGAAAATAATCCCCCAAGGAATTGTACAATACAGTACGAAATAACGTAAAAACAGACTTAATAAATCAAATTA